AAATTATACAAAGTTATATATAAGTCGCTACCCCCCCTTGGTATTTCTTTAAATTTAAAAGAATTTTGTTTAATTAGATAGAAGTTCTTTAAAAACTTCTGCTTTCTTTAAAAGATTCTGAACAGTTCCTGTAGGTTGAGCACCCCTTTCAAGGAAGTATAGAATAGCAGTAACATTTAAATAAGTTTGATTCTTCATTGGATCATAAAACCCCACTTTTCGAAGATATTTTCCTTCTCTTCGGGATCGAACATCAATTGCAACGATTCGATAGACGGCTCATTGGGATAGATGTAGATGAACAATACCCCCCCTAGAACCGTATAGGAAGTTTTCTCCTCGTACGGCTCGAGAAAAAATGATTTGATTCGAATGAACCTAGAAAATCAATTAGACTTGAATTTCATTCGTTTTTTGTCCTTCCTGAAAATTTAAAAGAAACCATTCGTACTCATAACTCAAGTTGAATAACTCTCAAATAGATCAAAAGGAAATTCTTCTCTTTAGTCAATTTCATTTATTGAGTTGTCTTTACCCGCTTTTTTTGTCTCGTTTAAAATTAGATTTGGATGATCCAGTTATTGAGACTATCGAGACAATTAAAATGGATTTACTTGTTCTTGGATCCTTTAATCTTTATTTTAAATCATTGGGTTTAGACATTACTTCGGTGCTTCTTAATACTTTCAAAATGGCAGCAACATACCCTTTCATTTGAATTGGAAATATTTGAAATTTGATTTCTTTCTATCAAAGAATCCGATGGACAGTTGATTCCCGCGTAATACACTTTGAATCGAAAAAGTTTGATCAATTATAACAAGTTTCCAATTTAAAAACAAAACTTGTTGAAATTGGATTGGATCCTTTTGATTTCTATATTATTATATATAGAAGATACGTTTACGAAGTTGTTCCAATTGATTGATTGGCATTAACCCTAGATCCTTGCCCCCCAGAAATGAATTAATCCTTTCGACTTTTCGACTCGAGCTCCATCGTAGACTATTTACAACCCAACAAAAAAACAAAGGATTCAGGTGTAACAGAACAAGCGATGTCGAGACAAGAGCATCTTCATTCCTCGATAAATCGAAAATAAGATGGTGGATCTAAAAATCCACAACGGATCGTGTCCTTCAAGTCGCACGTTGCTTTCTACCACATCGTTTCAAACGAAGTTTTACCATCACATTCCTCTAATTTGGAACCAGTATGGAATTGATTCAATTATGGAATCATGAATAGTCATTGGTTCAGTTGTACATAAACATCGTAATCTAGACTTTTTATTTTCTTATTTAAAAAAAAAGAATATGATGTGATATCTGTATGTGGAACGATTTTTATGAAAAAGTTTTAGCAAGACAAGATCTTTAATATCCATAAATATATTTTAACATACATAAAAAGTATCTATATAATACAAAATAATAGAAAGTAGAAAGAAGATATAATTATAACTATATATAAATGAATTACTTATTGACTCTGCATCTTCAAGTGACTAAATAGGATAGATTATCCTATTTCCTACTTTTTCACTACCAAAGATTCAACTGACAAGAAATCATTAATATTAATAAAGTATTTATAAAAAAAATATCTATAATTGAAAAAGTTTCCTATTTAGAAATATTATCTTCTTTGAAGGAAATTCGCCAATAAGAAACATGTTTAATCCGATAAGTCTTTCCTTGACTCATCACTGATTTAAAATAGATAAATAGATCAAAGATAAAGAAGAAATAATCCAATTTTTTTTTTCACAAGTGGATCAAAAAATGATATAAGTAAAGATTTGAATCTTTATTCTTTTCATCTGATTACGAAAAGAAAAATATAAAAATTATTTGCATTGAAATAGAACGATACATACATACCATATAAGTTAAATATTTCCTCATTTTATATGTTTATATATATTTTGTTTAACATAGGGATAGGGTTGAGTAATATTTCAATAATAAAATCTTGTCATAAAGTGAATAAAAGGAATAGGATAAACCATCCCTGCCTCAATCGTTCCATAGATTTCCAATTTTTCATTAGAGTCAACCACGAAATACCTAAAAAAATGAAATAGAAAAAGATACATTGGCTCCATAACATAAAAAAATATGTTATAAAACATATGTTATGGAACTTGATCATTTGTTAATGAGATTCGAACAGATATTTAAATTAATACTGATTTACTCCTGACCACTCCATTATCTATAGAAATAATAGGAATACTATAGCACTAGCATAAAAACCCTCTGGGACGGAAGGATTCGAACCTCCGAATAGCGGGACCAAAACCCGTTGCCTTACCACTTGGCCACGCCCCATTTCAATTTACAATCTAAACTAATAAAGAATAAAATTGGTATTGGTTGTTTGTCAACTCCAGTCCAAATATCTATATATCTATAGAATAAACGGGTAGTAGGATGTTGATACATATAGATATAGAATTCAACTAAATTTATTGATCATTACATAGAATTCAATTAAG